AGAATATCTGGTTCCATTGTTTCTTTTTTTTTTTATTCCATAACAAGCCTTTTTGTTTCAAATAATAGTCATTGGAACAAAAAAAAGGCCCGGCGAGGTACTGACCTGGCCAGGCCGTGGAATTTTAAAAAGCTCTTGCAGACGAAATCAAAGAGGTACTTTTTATATTATTTATATATTTCTTACTTATATAAATTACTACTATATATTTTATTTTTTACTTATAAAATATATATTTTTTTATTATTTTATTTAGGTATTTATAATTATATAGGTAATTATATATATATTAATATGAATTTATATTCATTTTATATTCATTGGAATAGTGGATTGGAGATATTTCTTTCGAGCCCTTCTTACTTTATTTTATATCAATGGAATTACTTTTTTTCTATATTTTGTATATTTTTATATGTCTAGATAATTATATATCTATATAATAAACTAAATAAACTAATAATAGAATAAAAATAATATAATAAAAATAATATAATAATATAATATAAAGAAGAGGTATAAAAGAAAGACCCTTTTTTCAAACCTTACTTTTTGTGTAATGTAACATAGTAATTATCCTTTTCAGATGGGGGAGATGGCTGAGTGGACTAAAGCGTCGGATTGCTAATCCGTTGTACGGGTTTTTCGTACCGAGGGTTCGAATCCCTCTCTTTCCGCTTTTGTCAATGACTTGGTATTTTTTTTTTATTTATCTTTCAATTTAGACGAGTCTTTTTTTTTTATTTAATAGTTAAAGATGTGGAATAGATAAAATCCTAAGAACATTTAAAAATCGATCAAGGAAAATAAAAACTTTCTTTTTTATTCGTCACGTCCAGGATTACGTCCTGGATCATTAGATAGGAATCCGAAGATAAAGAGAGAAACAAAGAATATCACTACTGTGTAAACAAATAGTTTGAGAGTAAGCATGACACAATCTCCAAGATCATTTTTTTTGGGGGGAAAAAAAAAAGAGAATAGATTCTCCATTTTTATACCACATATATCTTATTTTGACACCAAGAAATGGTTTTTATAAATCTAGAAATAGAAAATAATTTTCAGAAATTCATTTATAATGGAATATGAGTCAAGTCTTTCATTACCCATTTTTTTCATACCCACAATTAGATATTGTGGGGGACTCTAATAAGTTCTTTCAATGTAAAAAAGGTCCGAATGCGGAAATGAGGTGATCCCCAGACTTTTTGTGGCGATACAAGAATTTCAATATTTGAATCGAAGTTTTATACTATAAAACTTATCTGATCTTATCATATCAATTGTTAGAATTTTTTTTAGAACAAATCATGAATTTTTCTAGGACAGTATTCAAGATCTCATCGAAAACTTACAGCAGCTTGCCAAACAAAAGCTAAGAGAAAAAATAGCAGAGGTATTACTGGCATAATATCTACGATTGGATTCAAAAAAGCGTAGGCCTCGGGCAATTTGGCGAAGAAAAAACTATTTGAAGAAAGAGCAGAATTAAGCCAGATACAGATCAAACTAAAGATATTAAGCATAACAAACATTTTGTTCTTTGTTTTGTTCTTGAAGATAATTGTATTTATTTTGATTTTGATTGAGTTCTTAATATGAGTTATTAATAATTGATAATATAATGTTATTTTTTTTTAGTTTAAGTTATAGAAAAAAATGAGTAAAAACTCAAAATTAAAAAATAAAAAGAAGGTAGACGTAGACCAAAAAACTTTTCTTTGATTTGAACTAACTCAATCAAAAATACTTCAATTCTAAAATGAAAAGAGAATAGAAGAAATCATACTTTCATACAATATCTTAATTGAATTATATGTAATGATCAATAAATTTCGTTTAATTTGATATCTAAATGTATCAAAATCCTAGTGCCAACCTATTCTATAGATATTTGGACTATAATTGACGAACAACTAATAACAATATTAGTGTTTATTAATGTCGAATATAAATATAAAATGGGGCGTGGCTAAGTGGTAAGGCAACGGGTTTTGGTCCCGGTATTCGGAGGTTCGAATCCTTCCGTCCCAGAACATACCTATTATATATATCATATCAGATTATATATATTGTAATATTGTATTAGAATACATATTTTCTATCATAAGAAAAGATTGTCTTTTTTTTTTTTTAAACAACTTTCTGTTTTTTTATTAAGACTATAATCAAATAATATATAATATTATATAGAATATGATTCTTTTTTCTTATTATTCTTATAATGATTGATTCTTATCTTCTTATCTGAATTATATCTTTTTCAAAAATGGAATCGTATTCAAATAACACCAAATATAATTGAATCGATTTGTATCCAGGTAAGATGGGAGCATAGATCAAAAGAAGAGAAAAGAGTTTTAATTAAAAAAGCAAAATCCGGGGACGGGCTTTTCATTGTATGCCTATCCCTCTCATATTGAAGTTCGTTAGTCATAAAAAAGAAAAAAAAAAAGCCTTACTTACGATATCCATTGGAATTTTAAATGCTGCATTTTAAGTGGTGCAGCCTGATTTAAAATTTTTAAAATTAGAAACACGGGTGTGTTTTTGATATTGGGGTACTAATTAACTTCAATCAATAATCTATAGGATTAGGATTCTTTTTTGTATTTTCTCTAATGAATAATTGTAAATCTATGTAACAATTGAGACAAAGTTTAATATCTTATTCACTTTACCTTAGGTAAAGGTTGCAAAAAGATTATTGAATTTTTTCAAGTCAAATAAACTACGCAGAAAATGAGGAAATGCTTATATGTATGTCTTGTTATCGTTCTATTTCATTGAAAACTTTATTTATTTCAATTCATTTTTGCGAAAATAGATTTGTGATCCCTAAATGAAAAATATTTAACATAGAATATATAGAATATATATATAATTACTTTCAAAAACATTTGTTTAGATCTGATAGATATGGGAATCTCCTATTCTTTTCTTTCGATTATGATTTATCAAAAATAATAACAACCCCAATACTCCCTTAAATCAGTCTTTATTCTCCACCCCATTAAATTAATTAAACTAATGAAAAAAAAACAAATTTAATTTTTTTTTGATCTATCTCTATCTATTTGTTTGAAATGATTGATGTTTTAATCAGAATATGAATTTCTCTCTCTTATTATGAGAATACGGTTTTTACTTTTACTGTAAAACTTTATTCAAATAATGTAATGATATTGAAATAGGAAATCTTTCAATCAATTTAATCTTTTGAATAATGTCTTACGAGTCCTTGGTACTTGAAGAAGTGTTAAATTGATAAATCTATTTTTTCAAGTCACTTGAAGATTGAAGATGCAGATTAAAAAAAAAAAGAACTTATTTGTGTTATTTATTATTTCGAATTTTTATATTAGAATTTGAAATTCTAATATAAAAATCTATGGAGTTAAATTGAATTCTTGCTGATACTTCTTCATAAATTACCTATTCATAAAAGTATAGATTACTATGTACCGATAGAACCAATGATTATTCATGATTCCATAATTGAATCAATTACATACTGGTTACAGCAACCTACTAGAAAAATGTTATGGTAAAACTTCGTTTAAAACGATGTGGTAGAAAGCAACGTGCGACTTGAAGGATATGGTCGGTTGTGGATTCTGACATCCGCCATTTTTTTTTATATTCATTATATAGGAATGAGGGTGCTTCTGGCTCGACATCGTTTGTTCTGTTCCACTAGAAAAACCTCATTTTTGGGGGGTTGTGGTGTAAATAGTACATGATCATGATGGAGCTCGAGTAAAAAGTATTGATTCATTTTTTAGGGGCACGGATCTAGGGTTAGTGTTAATTAATAAGTTGAAACAACTTCGTAAGTATATTTTCGATATAGAAATCGAAAGGATCCAATTCTAGCAAGTTTAAAATTCATAAGGAAAATTGCTTGGAATTGGTAAAACTGTTTCGATCAAAAGTGTATCACGCGGGAATCAACCATTTGTATGATTCTTTGATAGAAAGAAATTACAAAAATGGTATGTTGCTGCCATTTTTTGAAATGATTAAAGATCACCGAAGTCATGTCTAAACCCAACGATTCAAGGGAACGATAAAGAATTCTGGAACAAGTAAATACCGTTTTCAGTTGTCTCAATAAATAGATCATAATGAAGAATCAAAAAAATTCTAAAGGAGACAGACAAAAAATGCGTGGTTAGAGACCGCTCAATAAACGAAATGCCTAAAGGTTTTCTTTTGGGTTATTTGAAAATTATCCAACTTGAGTTATGAGGATGTGAATACGAATGATTTTTTTTCTTTTTTCGGACAATAATAAGAATAAGGAAAAGCACTTAAATCATAGTTTAATTGATTTGATGATTTTATGGATCTATTTAATATGAATTCAAAATTCTATACATAGACATAATTTCGAATTTGCTTGAGCCGTACGAAGCGAAAACTTCTTATACGTTTCTAGGGGGGGAGTATTATTCATCTACATCTATCCCAATGGGTGGTTTATCGAATCGTTGCAATTGATGTTCGATCCCGAAGAGAAGGAAGAGATCTTCGGAAAGTGGGTTTTTATGATCCGATAAATAATCAAACTTATTTAAATGTTCCCGCTATTCTATATTTCCTTGAAAAGGGCGCTCAACCTACGGGAACTGTTCATGATATTTCAAAGAAGGCGGGAGTTTTTATGGAACTTTCCTTTAATCAACAGATGAAATTAAATTAATGAAATAAAAAAAAGGGGGAGGGGGATGACTTGTATATAACTTTGTATAAACTTTTCTATATTACTCCCCCTCTTTTGTTCTATTCCTACCCATTTATTATTACTACCACAAAATGTTGTCGTCTATAACGACAACATTTTATTTTTTTTATTTTAGTAAGATAAATTCATATAAGACAGATAAATAGAAAAAAAAGAAAGTGAATAAATGAAGTAGTTGGATCTATAAATAGAAAATCTTATATTATTGCTAATTCAATCAATAATGGTTGGTTTTCGTTGAAACTTTCACTTTCTTTTTTTTTTTTTATGAACTGAACAAATCAAATAAAAAAAACATGGTATTTAAGCTTGCTTTTTTTACTTATATTGATTGAGTAAACCCAAGCAATATTTTTTTATACTTCTCTCCGAATTTTTTTTACACCTATACCTTTTTGTATCTATCTTTATTATCTATGCAGTGTCAATTCAATACAAGTCATTCGTTTTTTTTTATTTGATTTGGATTATAGTTATAGTAATTCAATAAAATATTGAATTTCATAATAAAATATTGTTGAATTAAATAGAAAATATTGAATCATTTTGTATTTTAATTTATGGTTTTCTACATTATGTTCTTTTCTCAACATTCATATTGACAACAGTATATCAAACAAATATAATCCGATCGTGAATAAATGTATCTATTTCTCTGTTCTATAGACTTGGTTTTTTTTTTTTACTTTATTCAAACGATGGGTTCATTGGATTTGCTGGGATACAAGAAGTCTTTCTTTTTTTTTAATAAAAAAAATGGATAAGATAATAATGTATAACATACGAACAAAATCTGTGGTAGTCGATCAATTTACATTTGATTTATATTTTTATCTTAATCTATCTTCTTATTTTAGACGTCATTGTATTTTCATCTGATATGTTCATTTTTATGTTCAGAATCGCTTAGAAATATTTTTTCTATTTTAATATTTTGATTGCGTTGTTTAATTCAATCTCTTTTTTGATTCCGATTGGATCTATACATTTTGATTCGGGTTGCTAACTCAACGGTAGAGTACTCGGCTTTTAAGTGCGACTAGCATTTTTTACACATTTGTATGAAGTAACGGATTCGTCGATACCATCGGTAGAGCTTTGTAAGACCGCGACTGATCCTGAAAGGAAGGAATGGAAAAAGCAGCATGTCGTATTAATGGAGAATTTTGAGAATATTTTATTCGTATCTTATCAGATCGATACAAAATCTTGTTTGAATTCTTGACGCGAAAAAAAAAAGAAAAAAAGATTAAAGTTGGATTAAGTGAATAAATGGATAGAGCCCCTTGGCTCCAATTCTAGGGAAACAAAAAAAAGCAACGAGTTTATGTTCTTAATTTGAATAATTACCCGATCTAATTAAACGTTAAAAATATATTAGTGCTTGATACGGTAAATGTTTTTACCATAAGTAGATTATCGATTTTTTTTAATCCTAATTATTAGTAGATATTCTCCATTAGAGTGTGGGGATGAATGTGTAGAAAAGCAGTATATTGATAAAAATATTTTTTTTTTCCAAAATCAAAAGAGCGATTGGGTTGAAAAAATAAAGGATTTCTAACCATCTTGTTATCCTATAATGAACATAAACCGATTTAATTAGATTTTCATTAGATGGAAAAAGAAAGGATAAAGAGTCCGTTGATAAGTCTTATCTGTTTCCGGGGTATCTATCTAGTCTTTTCTTAAATATCCTGTTTTGACTGTATCGTACTATAGTGTCATTTAATAACCCAAGAAATAAAATCTCCTATCCCTGGTTTCAATCTAATTTTAAATAAATGGAGGAATTAAAAGGATATTTAGAACTAGATAGATTTAGGCAACATGACTTCCTATACCCACTTATCTTTCGGGAGTATATTTATGCACTTGTTCATGATCATGGTTTAAATAGATCTATTTTGTTGGAAAATGTAGCTTATGATAATAAATCTAGTTTACTGATTGTAAAACGTTTAATTACGCGAATGTATCAACAGAATCATTTGCTGATTTCCACTAATGATTCTAACCAAAATTCATTTTTAGGATACAACAAGAATTTGTATTCTCAAATTATATCAGAAGGATTTGCAGTCATTGCGGAAATTCCATTTTCTTTACGATTAATATCTTCCTTAGAAGGGGCACAAATCGTAAGATCTTACAATTTTCGATCCATTCATTCAATATTTCCTTTTTTAGAGGACAAATTCCCACATTTAAATTATGTGGCAGATGTACTAATACCCTACCCCATCCATCTGGAAATCTTGATTCAAACCCTTCGCTACCGGGTGAAAGATGCCTCCTCTTTGCATTTATTGCGGTTCTTTCTTCATGAGTATTCGAATTGGAATATTGTTATTATTCCAAATAAAGCTATTTCTTTTTTTTCAAAAAGTAATTCAAGATTATTGTTATTCTTATATAATTCTCATATATGTGAATACGAATCTGTCTTCCTTTTTCTCCGTAAACAATCTTCTCATTTACGATTAACATCTTCTGGAGTCCTTTTTGAGCGAATTTATTTACATAGAAAAAAAATAAAACATCTTGTCGAAGTCTTTGCTAATGATTTTCCGGGCACCCTATGTTTCCTGAAGGATCCTTTCATTCATTATGTTAGATATCAAGGAAAATCAATTCTGGCTTCAAAAGATACGCCTCTTCTGATGAATAAATGGAAATATTACCTTGTCAATTTATGGGAATGTCATTTTTATGTGTGGTTTCACTTGGGAAGAATCTATATAAATAAA